GAATAAACCTCAATTTCAAGAAATTGTATCTTCTACCAAGACATTCACCGAGGAAGCGGAAACCTTTTTGAAGGAAGCTATTCAGGAGCACACTAAACTATTTCTACTTGAGGAACAAGCATAAATTTATAACTCTAATTCTATTGTTAGAACAAGAGTTATTCTTGCGAATTATTTCTGATTCAAATCATTCAAAAAAGGGGTTTCTTGGTATCGCATCTTTTAAAATAGATGGAAAAAAATTGCGTCCAATAGGATTTGAACCTATACCAAAGGTTTAGAAGACCTCTGTCCTATCCATTAGACAATGGACGCTTTTCATTCCTATTTCATTCTTTCGCATTCTCCCTTTATCTTTTTTTTTGAGAAAAAGAAATGAAAATTTTTTTAGGTAAAAAAAAAGAATGCATATTCGAATGGATGATGCATATAGAATAAGGAATATGGGGCGGGTAGCGGGAATCGAACCCGCATCGTTAGCTTGGAAGGCTAGGGGTTATAGTCGACGTTAATTTATCATTCTTAACGTCTCTAATTCAAAACCGAACATGAAAATTTTGTTTCATTCGGCTCCTTTATGGAAAATTGATGTATTCCCAGAAACAAAAATTAGATCCATAACATCTATGTCAGCTTTTCTTATTAAAGACACCCAAAGCCACTCGCTTTCTAGATGATCCCTCTAGAGAAGGGGGATTCTATTATCCCAAATCCGTCTAATCTAGTTACTTCGTTCCCTATTTCCACTCGAGGGATCCTGAGGAAAAGAATTAAATTGAGTTTCCACCGAGCTAAAATAATATGCTGATGGTTCTAGTAAACCAAAACTACCATTTTCTAGCTATTTGGCTTTAATCTTAGCTTATACAAGACAAAAATTGAAGATCTAGTTACGATTGGAAATGCACTTATGTTTTTTATCTTCATCCATAGATCCTTTACTTATATTTATTAATTGGAAGATTTGATCCAATTTTTTTTTATTATGCTTCGTGACTCTATAACCCTTTTATTCAATTTCAATTGAACTTTGGATACAAATCGTGAGAATTTCTATTTTTCCTCAAATATGCTATTGAGGGGAAAAGGATTAAACTCTTTTTAGGAAATAAAGTTTTTTTTTGATCGGAGTATGAAAAACCCGAAAGACCCCTTAACTTTTTAAGTTATTAATTGAACGAATCACACTTTTACCACTAAACTATACCCGCTTCATATTCATTATTATATATGAATATACCTTTTGTCGAACAAAGGAATGAGATGCTATCTTAATAGCATCAGACTCATTAAAACTTGAGCGTTGACACTTCATCCTCCCCGACCAGGGGAGGGGTACTTGAAGTCGAAGTACAGAAAGTTTTTTAAAATAACCAAATTCTAATAAAGTTAGAATAAAGCAAAAAGTATCATTTTTCACTTGTTATAAGTCATTACTGACAGTCCAAAATTGAAGGAATTATTGAAGCTGGGCTATAACCACGCCGAATTCCTCATTTTTTTTTACTTGCCCTTCAACTGACCCATTTTTGAATTTGAACTCGGATTAATTGGATCTTAAATGTTCAATGTCCCTTGAACAAATAAAAGAGTTATGTTATATATGTTATAACATATGTGTGTTTCATTTTTTATATTATATTATTTAATATCTGTATGTGCTTTTTTCCAGTTAAATAATTAACTAAATTGAGAAAAAAGACTCAAAATTCAAAATACTACTTAAAGTCAAAATACTACTTAATACTAATTAATAAATACTAAACTAAAAAAAAAATTATTAATTTGAATATTCTTTCATTTTCATATTTTATAGTATATTTTATAGTATTTTCTATAGTATTATATTACTAATACTAAGAAATTACACTTGGAATGGAGATAAAAATTGTCTTTATTGTTACTTCAATAACTTCAATAACAAGTATCTTTGATTTGATATAATAAAAACAAAAAATGAAATCATTTGATCTATGAAATGATTGATTCATCAGAAGTAATGTAATAACCCGGCCTGGTTAAGTACTGGCCGGGGGAATGGACTTTTCTTACAAAATGAAAATCAAGGAAGTAAGGCTTTTCAATTTAAATCTTTTTTACTTCGCCTGTCACACCACATAAAAAATTTTCAATTTGAATTGGGAGAGATGGCTGAGTGGACTAAAGCGACAGATTGCTAATCCGTTGTACGAGTTATTTGTACCGAGGGTTCGAATCCCTCTCTCTCCGCTCCCCTCGATCGCTTCAGACTTTCAAAATCTTTTTTTTTTATTCCTCACGTCCAGGATTACGGCCCGGATCATTAGATAAGAATCCAAAGATGAAGAGAGAAACAAAAAATATGACTACTGTGTAAACAAAGAGTTTGAGAGTAAGCATTACACAATCTCCAAGATTTTTTTTTGAAAAGGGAAATAGATTGCCTATTTTTTATCACATACACTATGTTGACATAGTGCCCAAAAAAGAAACTAAAAAGAAAATGAAGTCTTTTCTTGAAAAAGATAATTTTTACTAATTTTTTGTTTTTGTAATGTAATAATAATAAGAAAAGCAAGATTCTGATTCCTTCATTACCAAAAATTTTTGGTATTTTTGGTCATATCCATTATTGGGTATTGTGGGGTCTTTAGAAAGTCCTTGTTTACTGGAAGGTCAGAACGAGGAAATAAGTTGATCAAAATTTATCACCGTGCGATTATTCAATATAATACAAGAACAAGAATTTCTATTTTCGAATGGAGGGTTCATAATGTAAAATTTATAAGATCTTATAAATTTTTAGAAAATTTGTTTCGTATAAATCATGAATTTTTCGGAGCATTAAAGATTTTATCGAAAACTTACAGCAGCTTGCCAAACAAAGGCTAAGAGCAAAAATAGTACAGGTATGACAGGCATAACATCTACGATAGGATTGAAAAAGGCATAAGCCTCGGGCAATTTGCCGAAGAAAAAACTACTCGAAGAAAGGGTAGAATTAAGACAGATACAGATTAAACTAAAGATATTAAGCATAACAAACATTTCATTCTTGTAGATTAGAAAATTAGATTTTGATTGAGTTCTTTTTATGAGGGAAAAATTAAAAGGTAGGTCAAAAAACCTTCTTGTTCTTCGAACGCTCTCAAATCAAAAATCTTCCCTTTCATTCTCAAATGAGAATACAAGGAATTTTAGTTTCATACAATATCTTAATTTAATTTTATGGAATGATCAATCATTTTTTTCTATATTTTCATGTGTTGAATCCTAGCAGTAATATATTTCATATATATTTGAATTGGGATTGACGAACAACTAATACGAATATTAGTCTTTATTAGTATCAAAGAGAAATTCGAAATCGAAATGGGGCGTGGCCAAGTGGTAAGGCAACGGGTTTTGGTCCCGTTATTCGGAGGTTCGAATCCTTCCGTCCCAGAGCGTCTACATGAGAAAGGAAAGATTCTTCTCTTTAACAAATTTATCTTTAAGTTTGGAAATTTTTTTCTTTAATCTTGGATATAGTGTCACCTTTTGTTCTGATTTTTCTATAAAAATAAAACTTTTTTCATTTAGTTTTTCACAAATGCGATTGAGTGTACGGGTAGAAATAAAGATATTTCATTGAATTCTAAATTCAAAACAATTTTTGGGTATATCATTAAGAGACTACTATTTTAATAGTCATATTGAAGTAAGTTACTTAGGAAAACTCTTTTTTCCATGAAATCCGAATTCTCGTATTATGTAATTCATTATGGAATTCTGAATTGAAAGAGAAAAAAAGATCCTTTTCTATTTCATACTCATGAAAACCAAAATTTTTTTTTTATGAACCTGGGTACTCGAAGAAATTTGAAAAATCCATATTATAAATATAGAGAAACTTATGACTTTTTCGAGTTATTGGAATAGCTTATATTTTGTTAATAACTGATTTTATTCCGGAATTGCAAAATCCATAGGGCCTTTCTTTTTAGATTTAGAGTTTATTTGTTCGAGAAGAATTTTTCCGTAATTTAACATAACATCCCGAATGATTTGTTGAAGATTTTAATTAGATTTAAGGAAATGGATTCACTTTTCTTTTTTCTTTTTTAGAAATTTCTTTCACCCCATAGGATAGAGGGGCGAAATAACTTAAATCCTTTATAATATAAGACTTTTTTCCAGATAATTATTTACCTTTCCCTAGATACATACATAAAAATTGTATCATTGAGCCAATGACTATTCATGATTCCATATTGAATCAATTGCATACCGTTTCAAAATAAAATTTAAAATGAGAGGAGTGTTATGGTAAAACTTCGTTTAAAACGATGTGGTAGAAAGCAACGTGCGACTTGAAGGACATAATTCACTGTGGATTCTTACATCCGCCATTTTCTATAGGAATGAAGATGCTCTTGAATCGACATAGTTTGTTCTGTTCCTATTAGGAACCCAATTTGTATTGGGTTGGTAAATAGGAATAGTACATGATGGAGCTCGAGCAAAACGTATTGATTCATTTATCGGGGGGGCGAATCTAGGGTTAGTAACAATTAATAAATTAGACTACTTTGTTAAGTATATCCTCAATATAGAAATTAAAATTTTAAATTGCAGGATTCAAATCCCAACAAGTTTGAAATAAAATAAATAACATTTTTTATATTACATTACAAGGGAAAAAATCGTTCATATTATCTTTCCATAGAAGGAAATAACAAAAAACAAAAGGTATGTTGCTGCCGTTTTGAAAAAGGGGATAAGGATCACCGAAGTAATGTCTAAACCTAATGATTTTTATTTTTAAAAGTAAAGAGAAAGAATTCCGGAACAAGGAAACACTATTTTCAATTGTATCAATATTTTTTTTTAGTATAATGATAATGATGGAGACTAAAAAAAGATTCGAGACGAAACAAACAAAAGAGGTTAGAGACGACTCAAGAAATGCCTAAGGATTTACTTTCGGACTTTTTCAGAATTACCCAACTTGAGTTATGAGTACGAATGATATTTCTTTTTTTTTTCTTTTTTTATGTAAGTAAGAACAGAAAAACTTAAATCATAGTCTAAGTCATAAATTTTTTTATATATTTTACATTATATACAGAAATATTAGAATCATTTTTTCTCGAGCCGTATGAGGAGAAAACCTCTTATACGTTTCTAGGGGGGGTTATTTATCTATATCTATCCCAATGAGCGATCTATCAAATCGTTGCAATTGATGTTCGATCCCGACGAGAAGGAAGAGATCTTCGAAAGGTGGGTTTTTATGATCCAATGAAAAATCAAACTTATTAAAACGTTCCTGCTATTCGTTATTTCCTTGAAAAAGGTGCTCAACCTACAGGAACTGTTCATTATATTTTAAGAAAAGCAGAATTTTTATTTTAAAAGAATTCATAAAATAAATAAAAAAATTAGAAAAAAGAAAGGTAACTAGTATAAATTTGTGTGGTAATTATTTATTCACAATTGCTCTTTTCTTGTTCTATATGATGTTTTATATTTACCATATTTCTTGTTGTGCCAATCCAACACAAATCCTTATTTTATGTAATTTTTTTTTATTTCATTTTTTTATCAACAATTTATTCATATTGACAATGGTGTGTCGAACAAATATAATTCGATCGTAGATAAATAGATCTGTTTATTTCGATCCTTATTTATTTATGGGTTTTTTCTTTACTTCATTCAAATTATGGGTTTGCCAAATTTACTATTTGTTATATAAGATATATTTTTTTAACGAAAATCAAAAATTTTTTCTATTTTCTAAAAAAGGGGGGCGGTCTTTAAATGTAAATTTTTACATTTTTTTTATCTGTCTTTAATTTAATCCAATCCACTTTGCTATTTTGTTTAATTGATCATCTAATCTTTCCTTTATATTTCTTTTGAATTCAAAATTCAATGTTTTTACGTAGTTGTATAGTTCAATTCCATTTTTTCCACTTGTATATACATATTTATCTGGGTTGCTAACTCAATGGTAGAGTACTCGGCTTTTAAGTGCGATTATGGTTTTTTACACATTTGAATGAAGTAACGAATTCGTCCAGACTTTTGGTAGAGTCTATAAGACCACGACTGATCCTGAAAGGTAATGGATGGAAAAAACCGCATGTCGTAATAAAATAAAATAATAAGAAAAAATGGAATTGAATTTTCATTTTTGAATTTCTTATTATATTCTTTCTTATTTTTTTTTTATTTTAAGAAATTCACAGTTAGAGTTTGGTCTAGTAAATAAATGGATAGAGCTCTATGGCTCTAATTCTGGTAAAAAAAAAAAAAGCAACGAGCTTTTATTCTTAATTTGAATAATTTCCCGATCTAATTAAACGTTAAAAATAACTTAGTGCCTGATGTGGGGAAGGGGTCTCCTGTAAATGGACCTTTGATTCTTTTTTTTAAGAATAAAAAAAAATCCTACCTATTTTCTATTATGGATTGGAAACTAATGTGTAGAAGAAACAGTATACTGACAAAAAAAATTTCCAAAGTCAAAAGAGCGATCGGGTTGCAAAAATAAAAGATTTTTTATCCTCTGATAATTTATTTAATAGTTTAATAGAACGAAGATAAACCTATTGGATAGTAGAAGGGGAGAGGAAAAAGATCTGTTGATTGGACTCTGTATTTCCGGGGTATATATTTTTTTCATACATGATACATACTCTGTTCTGACCGTATTGCACTATGTATAATTTGATAATACAAGAAATACCTATTGTTTCTGGTTCAAGTAGAAATTGAAGTCAATGGAAGAATTACAAGAATATTTAGAAAAAGGTAGATCTTGGCAACAATATTTCCTATATCCGTTACTCTTTCAGGAGTATATTTATGCACTTGCTCATGATCATGGTTTAAATGGTTTGATTTTTTATGAACCCATAGAAGTTTTTGGTTATGATAATAAATCTAGTTTATCACTTGTAAAACGTTTAATTACTCGAATCTATCAAAAGAATTCTTTAATTTCTTCGGTTAATTATTCTAACCAAAATTTATTTATTGGTCACACTCACAACATTTTTTTTTATTCTCATTTTTATTCTCAAATTATATCAGAAAGTTTTGCAATTATTGTGGAAATTCCATTTTCCTTGCGATTAGTATCTTATTTAGAAAAAAAAGAAATACCAAAATATCATAATTTACGATCAATTCATTCAATTTTTCCTTTTTTAGAGGATAAATTTTTGCATTTAAATTATGTTTTAGATATACTAATACCTCATCCCATCCATATGGAAATCTTGGTTCAAATCCTTCAGTGCGGGATTCAAGATGTTCCCTTTTTACACTTATTGCAATTCTTTCTTCACGAATATCATAATTGGAATAATCTCTCCATTACTCAGAAGAAATCTATTTATGTTTTTTCGAAAGAAAATAAAAGATTTTTTTGGTTCCTATATAATTCTTATGTATTTGAGTGCGAAATTTTATTAGTGCTTATTCGTAAACAATCCTCTTATTTACGATTAACTTCTTTTAGAACTTTTA